TTTGTCCATATTTCTAGAAAAAGAATCTCTTGTTTTTCATTCCCATTCCCATAAGAATGAATACTATGATTCGCGTTTTGAACAGGCATGAATACAGCATCGATAGGATAACTTCTGTCTTCAAAGTTATTTGACATTTTTAGACTATATCCGCGATTCCTCTCGATTTTTAATTCAATACACAAATCTATTGGTTCCGTTAAGGTAGCTATATGCTGTGTATTATCAATGATTTCCACAGAGGGCGGTAAAATTATGTCTCGAGCAGTTATATATCCAGGACCTTGGACACAAATAAGCGCGTTGCGCGTTCCATATAGATTACTTCTTAATACAATCTCCTTCAAATTCATTAAAATTTCATGTACTGATTCTTGAATACCTACTATGTTAGAATAGTCATGTGGTATGTTCTCAGATTTTGCACGTGTAATGCATGTTCCTTCTATTTCGCCAAGTAAAGCTCTTCGCATCGCAATGCCTATTGTGTCGGCTTGACCTTTCATAAGTGGAGACAGAATAAAGCGTCCATAATAAAGACGCTTACTGTCTCTTCTTGATTCAACACACTTCCACTGTAGTGTCCGAGTAGATACTTTGACTTTCTCTCGAACCATAGTAATTTTATTTGATCAGATCATTGAATCGTTTATTTCTCTTGAAACCCTTTCAGCCTTTATTTAGTTCTATACACGTCTTTTTTTAGGTGGTCTACAACCATTATGTGGCATAGGGGTTACATCTCGTACGAAACTTAAAAGTATACCGCTTCTACGAATAGCTCGTAATGCTGCATCTCTTCCGAGTCCAGGGCCTTTTATCCTTACTTCAGCTCGTTGCATACCTTGATCCACTACTGCTCGAATAGCATTTCCTGCTGCGGTTTGGGCAGCAAAAGGTGTTCCTCTTCTTGTACCCCGGAATCCACAAGTACCTGCGGAGGACCAAGAAATAACCCGACCCCGTACATCTGTAACGGTCACAATGGTATTGTTGAAACTTGCTTGAACATGAATAACTCCCTTTGGTATTCTACGTACATTTTTACGTGAACCACTACGTGTATTTTTACGTGAACCAATTCTTAATATAGGTTTTGCCATATTTTTTCATTTCACAAGAAATATATGGATATATCCATTTCATGTCAAAACAGACCTTCTTTTTTTTTTTTTGCCAGCTCTTTGGAAGTGCCTTTTCCTTTACTTTAGTTCTTTTAGTAAGATTATCCTTGTCTTTGTTTATGCCTCGGGTTGGAACAAATTACTATAATTCGTCCCCTCCTGCGGATTAGTCGACACTTTTCACAAATTTGACGAACGGAAGCCCTTATTTTCATAGTTGTTATTCCTTAATTCTGTGAATATATTTATTGGTGGACGAAAAAAAGGTTTCTTGATATTTTTGAATCTTGAATTGTATCTTCGTGAAAGGAATGGTTGAAATTAAAAAAACCGCTTACTCATTTGAATCCTTGTTATGGAGTCTAGAAAATGGCTGTCCCCTACTTATACCTAAGAACTTACTCAAAATTTTACTTTTTTTCTCCTATAGGTATACCTATACAAAAATATGTCGAATCCTTTCAGAAGCATGAACTAAAAAAAAATCTTTAGTATCTAAACAAAATCGAACCATGCCGTTCGGAAGTGATTCAGAAAGAAAACTTTCATTAATTCATTTTTTCTTTAACTTGAATTTTATTCGAAGTAAAACATCCGAAACTTTTTTGAACAGGGGTGGTATTACACAACCCCCCTTTTTTCACAAATCGTAAGTTCCAGATATCTAATTTTTATATTAGAAGGATTACCATATATAACACAAAATTTCTCCGCCGATTCTTTTTAGTCGAGCTTCTCGGTCTGTCATTATACCTTGAGAAGTCGAAAGGATTACAATTCCTATTCCGCCTAAAATTCGTGGAATTCGTTGAGAGTTAGAATAGATTCGTAGACCCGGTCGACTTATTCTCTTTAAATTTAAAATAGTTTTATAGGAGTCTTTCTTATTTCGTCTGTGTCTTAGGGTTAAAATCAAAAAATATTGGTTGCTTTCGCGATGTTTCCTTACGTTTTCGATAAAACCCTCTCGTAAAAGGATTTTAACAATGCTTTCGGTGATGTTAGTCGATCCTATCCGAACCGTTCCTTTTCTATTCATGTCAGCATTTCGTATAGAGGTTATTATATCAGCAATAGTGTCTTTCCCCATGATAAGTTAAAATTCCTTATTGTTCTATAATTTTGATATAATCAACATGTTCTTTTTCTTTTATTTATATATAGACGAATTATATATTAATATATGAATTAAATTCTTAATATTTTATTATTAAGGGTATATGCGTGATACACAATCTATTAATTAATTTTATTTCAATACCAGTTTTTTTAATCCTATACTAACTATCGATATTTAGATCTTATAATACTTCAGGAGCTAATGAAACTATTTTAGTAAAGTTTAATTGTCTCAATTCCCGTGGGATCGCCCCAAAAACTCGAGTTCCTTTTGGATTTCCTTCTTGATCAATGACAACTGCGGCATTGTCATCATATCGTATTATCGTCCCATTGTTACGTTTGAGTTCTTTACAAGTACGTACAATTACAGCTCTAATCACTTCTGATCTTTCTAGAGGAGTATTTGGTATTGCTTCTTTGATTACAGCAACAATAACGTCACCAATATGAGCATATCGGCGATTACTAGCTCCTATTATTCGAATACACATCAATTCTCGAGCCCCGCTGTTGTCTGCTACATTCAAATAGGTTTGTGGTTGAATCATATCATTTTTTTGTATCTCTTCTTTATAATGCAAAGGACGAAGTAAAAAAATATTGTTTGTCAAAAAAAGAAAACCGATAATCTTTTTATCCTTAAATGTTATTTAGCTTTTTCATTCTATATTCCTATTCAGAAATAATGAATTGGGTTTTTATAGGCATTTTTGATGCCGCTATTGAAATAGCTTTTCTGGCTATATTTTCGGGTACACCACCCATTTCATAAAGGATTTTACCGGGTTTAACCACAGCTACCCAATACTCAGGGGATCCTTTCCCAGAACCCATACGCGTTTCCGCAGGTCTTACTGTAACTGGTTTGTCTGGAAATATACGTACCCAAATTTTTCCACCACGTCGTACATTTCGTGTCATTGCTCGTCGCCCTGCTTCTATTTGTCTAGATGTGATCCAAGCGGGTTCAAGTGTTTGAAGAGCATATCTGCCAAAACAAATACGATTCCCACGAGAAGATATTCCCTTTAGTCTTCCTCGATGTTGTTTACGAAATCTGGTTCTTTTTGGGTTATAGTTGATGGGTTTTTTCTAAATTAGAAATTCCATCTCTACTACAGAACTGAACGTGAGAGTTTCTTCTCATCCAGCTCCTCGCGAATAAAAGGACTAGCTTGTATTAAGATATAGATGTAGTTAATGATTAATTCTATTAATCATGGTATTAAATTTAATCTGATCTCTTTTAAATTTGTGTATGTCTTTGTCGAAATGGAATCCAAGATGAATTCTATTTATTTAAAAATAACGTAATATCATCATCTCGAATGTCGTTTTTGTTAGAGTTAGAATATTCTAACAAATCCTTATTTTCTTTTATCTTTTTAATTTTTTTTCGTATTTTATTACTTTTATAAAAAAAAAAACAAATTTTTCGCCGGCGAATATTTACTCTTTCAATATCTATATTAAGTTTGATGTTTATCCCAGGAGGTTTCAGAATAAAAATCAGAATAGATAATAAGGTTTCTGGTTTATTCCGCCATCCTGTCCAATGAATTACTCAGATTTGTTTTTCAATAGAATCCTCTATATTCATGGGTTCCGTCGTTCCCATCGCTTCTTGATTAATCATTAGGCCCGAATTCTACAATGGAGCTCTTATATGAAATTTGGAATTTCATTTTTCAATTTGTTTTTGAGTCAATTTTCTCAGTTTTTTTTGGCTCAAGGCTCTTAATTTTTTTTTGTTTTCGGAACAGATTTATTTAATTATTATGAATGAATCTGTATTGATGCTTTATTACATTGCTTTTCTTACAGTGACCTCATAGACTTTCCAAATTGGAATCATATATCATTAATATTCAATTTTTGCTCTCTTTCTTTCATCCTTCCACTTATCCGCATACTTTTCGATTACCTTTCATAACTTATAATAATATTTCTTTATTCTTTTTTTTTATTCAGTTGCTACAATGATATGATCAATCTATCATATCTTGACTGATTTTTTTTATCCAGATAATGTGAAGCAATGAGTTGCTTAGGTTATTTATTAATGTTATAGTTATTAGTTGCTGTTATAGGTAAGTTCTTTTTTCTTTTTTGTTTATCTTAATCTAATCCTAAACCAACGAGTCACACACTAAGCATAGCAATTATATCAAAAGAGTTTTGATGGAAATTTTTATTCAACCTTATAGAATTGCTGATTTTATTCTTAAACATAAAAAAGAAGACTGCAATTTTTTATTACTATTATAGTGTTATACTACATAGTTTTCGTTTTTTATCGTTGGATAAAATGTAAAGATAAAGAAAGTTTTTTTATTCTTCGTCTACGAATATCCAAATTTTTATTCCTAAGACCCCATAAATAGTCCGAACTGTATAGGAACAATAATCAATTTTAGCTTCAATTGTTTGTAAAGGAACTCTGCCTTCTCTGATCCATTCAACACGTGCAATTTCTTTTCCGTCGATACGTCCTGCAATTTGTACTTGAATTCCTTTTGTATTCGCCTGTTCAGTTAATTCAATAGCTTTTTTCATTGCTTTTCGAAAAGAAACGCGATTTTTTAATTGTCCAGCTATAAATTCTGCAAGAATATTAGGATCCCCATACGGATTGGAAATTCTGGTAATAGCAATGTTGAGTTTTCTATTGACACAATTAAGTTCTTTTTGAACATTCATCTGTAATTCTTCGACTCTTCGGGGTTTATCTTCAATTAATAATTTAGGAAATCC